AGAGGATGAATCGAAATATCGCTGCTACGCCAAAACTCGGCGCAAAGAACCAACCAGATTGCCCCAGTGGATAAATAAGGAATACGGAAACAAAAACAGCGATTGGAGCAGAGAATGAAATTGCATTATAAGGCCGCAATTGAACAGACCGAGCAAGTTCAAATTGACGTAACATGAAACCTATTAGTGCAAAAGCCCCATGGAGAGCGACAAAAGTCCACAGACCGCCTAATTGACACCAACGAGTAAAATCCCCTTGCGCTTCCGGGCCCCATAGTAGCAACAAAGAGTGTGCTAAACTATTGGCAGGGGTGGAAACTGCCGCGGTTAAGAAATTACAACCTTCCAAATAGGAACTAGCCAATCCATGGGTATACCAAGAAGTTACAAAAGTTGTCCCTGTAAACCAACCCCCTAAAGCGAAATAAGCACAAGGAAAGAGCAATAGGCCGGACCATCCTACAAAAACGAAACGGTCCCTTCGTAACCAGTCGTCCATAATATCAAATAGATCATTTTCTTCTTTAGTAACTCTACCAAGGGCTATAGTCATAGTGATCCTCCTATTCAATTACTTCAACCATTTCCGAGCACCTCATATCACTTCCAAGGCATACGATAGTTTGATTATCTGTGGACGATTTCTTTCTCGTTCAATGCCCTTTTTCAAAGGTCTCGAAGATAGAAATTTTTTATTTTTATCTATGGGGTCACAACCGAGGTCGTGGTAAATCCATGAATTTGATTCGATTAGTTTTTCTTATACTATAGAAATAAACATTTGAATTCAGCATTATTCCATGACTCCTATTTCAAAGCCTATCTTTTAAGGAAAAATGAAAATAAAAGTAACCCCTCTTTTCCCACTCGCTCTCTATTGCATGGGTGGAAGAACAAAAATTGGATTCTGAAAAAAAAAGAAAGATATTGAAAAAAAAAAATTGACTTTCGAAATCAATTTTTATGTGTAGCGGAAAGGAGTTGCGATTTCTTCTTATTCCTATAGAACATCTAGTAACAAGAATATGAAATCGTAAATAGCGAAAAATTCTTGCCTTGCGCGGTCTAAGTCTAAGGAAATACAAAAAATCCGCTTATACAATTTCATCTACATCGAATTTATATATCAGAATAGTGGATAGAGGCATCATTCAAGGAGTCAGGTCTACTTACTTTATCTTTCTTTCCAATTTTATGGTGGGTTTGATAAGAACCCTTTTTGTTTTGTTTATAAATAATCGAAAAAAGAGTTTTTTATTTTTTATATAACCTGCTTGTTTTATTATAACAAGTCCTATATGAAAATGCCCGCTGAAGAGAAAATCTATCTGATTGTTTCTCAGCCAATATCGAATTTTAGAAAGAAAAAACAAGAATTTTCTTCTTTTTTTTATTAACATTAAGAAAAAAGAATATAATTAAAATGGAATTGGCAATATAATTTTGATGGACTTTTGAAAGAAAAAGGAAGGATTTTTTGCAATCGTTATTTCTTGCCTCTGTCATATCACGGAAACCTTTCGATTTGGAACGGGGAGAGATGGCTGAGTGGACTAAAGCGGCGGATTGCTAATCCGTTGTACAATTTTTTTGTACCGAGGGTTCGAATCCCTCTCTTTCCGCCCCCTCGGATCATTTGGGACTTTCGAATTGGAAGGAATTCTGACCCCCGGATTTTCTCATAGATAAATGTACGAAACAAATCCAATTTGTAAGAAAAAATTCCAAAAAAATTTGGATTTTTACTCCTCACGCCCAGGATTACGTCCTGGGTCATTAGATAAGAATCCAAAGATAAAGAGGGAAACAAAGAATATCACTACTGTATAAACAAAAAGTTTGAGAGTAAGCATTACATAATCTCCAAGATTTTTTTTTAAGGAATAGATTACCCGTTTTTCCTTACCACACAGATCCACTAGGATGGGTTTTGTTTATTTTTACACCTAAAAATGCAAAAATCAATTCTTGAAAAAAATTGCAAGAATTGATTTATAATAAGCACTCTTATCAATATCAAAAATTAGGTTAGGTATTGTGTGGGTACCTAAAGGTACCTGCTCAACGTAGGTGCAGGGGGTGGGGTAGAAAGGCGGATCCCAATTTATTGCTGCAGCTATACATTCAATGTAGAAGAATTTGAATTTTAGAATCGAAGGTTCATAATATAAGACTTCTCGGCTTTTATTCATTTTTAGAATTTTTTTGGAATGAATACATCATTCAATTTGGCAGACAGAACAGAGTAGTAAAGATTTCATCGAAAACTTACAGCAGCTTGCCAAACAAAGGCTAATAGAAAAAAGAGTATAGGTATGACAGGCATAAAATCCACGATTGGGTTGAAAATGGCATAAGCTTCGGGCAATTTGGCGAAGAAAAAACTAGTCGGATAAAGAACAGAATTAAAACAGATACAGGTTAAACTAAGTATATTAGGCATAACAAGCATTTCGTTCTTGTAGAGTAGATAATTGGATTTTGATTGAGTTATTTTTCTAAGGGAAAAAAGAAAAGGCGGGTTCAAAATCCTTTTTTCTTCGGACTTTCCCAAACGCAAAATACCTCCTTGTATTCGCACTCTCAAATGAGAATGGAAGAAATTCGACTTTCATATAATATCTTAATAGAATTCCATGTAATGATCAATGCATTTTTTGGATTCTATATTATCCGCATGTCTAGAATCCTAGCAAGAGAGTATCCCTCATTTTTTATGTAATTGAAGTGGGATTGACGAATAACAAATAAACATAATAGTGTTTATTAGTGTCGCATAAAACCAGAAATGGGGCGTGGCCAAGTGGTAAGGCAGCGGGTTTTGGTCCCGTTACTCGGAGGTTCGAATCCTTCCGTCCCAGATTTTTTCTGATGAAACGAAAGATGAAATCATATTGTACCCCACACGAGACAAAAGAAAGTTTATTAAAGAGAATAATTATCTCTTATGAACTCTTAGATTAGATGCATTTCTAAGCATTCTTTTTCTTTCTCAGAAAACATAATCAAGTGTCAAGTCCAGTCAAATTGAATATCTTTATTTTCATGAAAAATTGGGTCTATCAGTCACATTCAGGATATGCCCCTACTACTACTCATTACTCATATGTGTTTTGAAATTCGAACTTCTTAGATAAACTTTATGCTCCATATCCATGAAGGGGGAATTCTTACATGATACATTTGACATCTAATGTGAAAGAAAAGAAGGACCCCCTATTTATTTTTCCCGAACTAAAGAACTAAAGTAAGTAAATAAAAAGAAAATAAAGGGGGTATCCTAATTCTATATTTCATGGCCAGATTAAAGAATAGGAAGTTTTTAGTTTCAGCACAGGTCTTAAAACTTTTGACCAAGATCGGCTTGCGAAAAAAGAAAAAGGGTTTCTATTCTATGGATAGGAACTCCATTTTTGTATTTTAGATATTATCTGATTTGCAAATATCCATTTCTAAATCAATGGAATGTGAGGATTAGAGAGAAATTCATATATTCTGTCTACTCGGCTTTCGAATTAATTGAAAAAATTTTAAACTTGACGTAAAACACTGTATAAAAAATGAGACCTATCCCTTTATGATAGAGATAGATTTTTGTTGTATTATATTATTAGTAAAAAGGGCCCCTCTTTGGTTAAGCGAAAACCATCTCGATCTGCGATTCTTTAAATATCCAGAATGATCCATTCTGGTAAGGATAAGGTAAGAACTGTTCGTTGGATAGAATGGATTCAAAAAATCATACTTCTCCTGATTTTTGATTTGGAGTTGCTTCTTTTAGGTAAAAGAAAGAATGCTATAAGTAAAAGCAAAGGCCTTAATTTGACTTTACACGAAATGTGTGTTTTTTTTTTACTTCATTTTTTTCCCTCTTTTGGTATTCGAGTCGAAGAAGTACGAGAATTCTATAACTACCAAAAAACTTTCAATCTTTTCATTGGAATAGTTTATTTAGTTAATAGTTTTTGTTATGGAAAAATATATTGCTAATCTAATTATAATATAGTAATTAAATTAATTAAACTTTTTTTGAGGTTGATAGTTTATTTGTTGGAGAAGAGTCGATCCTTCGCTTCTCATTTCAGGATTGACCATCTCGAGTCCTCTGTTGAGGATGGAAATTCAATAAAAAATAAGTCTTAAGCAAACTTGTTTATTCGTCTTTTTCGAACTATGTTTCCTTTCCTTCATATGATAGAATATGGGTTTAAATAAATTGGATCTTTGCGGAGTCTTCCCCGATAAATACTTATTTCTTTTATCCATATTTCTCCATAGATAGCAAGTTTGAATTAGTATACAAAAAACTAAACTAAACCAATGACTATTCATGATCCCATCCATATTGGATCAATTCCCTATACCACTTTGCAATGAAATTAGAGGAATGTTTGTTATGGTAAAACTTCGTTTAAAACGATGTGGTAGAAAGCAACGTGCGACTTGAAGGACATGATCGATTGTGGATTTTGTTATCCATCATTTTCCATAGTAATGAAAATGCTCTTGGCTCGACATAGTCTGTTCTATTCGTCCCGAACCAAATTTGCGCTGGGTTGTTTGTAAGTAAATAGTACACGATGGAGCTCGAGAGGACAGAATTGATTTTTTATCAAGGGAAAGAATCTAGGGTTAGTGAAAACTAATAAATTAGGCCAACTTTGTCAGTCTATCCTTAATATAGAAATCGAAAGGTTAAAATAAGAAGAAAGTCCAATTTTGGAAGATTGGAAAAACTCTTTCAATTAAAAGTTTATCAGAATCAATCGCCCATATTCGATTTCTATAGAAGAGGGAAATGCTTTATCGAAGGAAATAAGAAAAAAAGGGTATGTTGCTACTCTTTTGAAAGAAAAAAGAATAGGAATTCCCGAAGTAATGTCTAAACCCAAGGATTTCACAAATCAAAGATAAAGAATTCCGGAACAAGTAAACGCGATTTTCAATTGTCTCAACAATAGAATTGGATCAGAATAAGGAATAAAAGTCAATTCGTTCGAGATGAGACAAAGAAAAGAGTTTAGAGACGACTCAAAAAATTTGGAAGGATTTTTCCTTTTAAGTCTGTCAGTCAAAATTAACCAACTTGAGTCATGAGTATAAATGAAATTTGTTTTTTCTGTAAGGAAATTAATGCAAGTCATAGTCTAATTTCTATCTACTTGTATTATAGACAGAAATTCGAATCTTTTTCTCGAGCCGTATGAGGAGAAAACCTCCTATACGTTTCTAGGGGGGGCATTGTTTAGCTACATCTATCCCAATAAGCTGTCTATCGAATCGTTGCAATTGATGTTCGATCTCGAAGAGAAGGAAGAGATCTTCGAAAAGTAGGTTTTTATGATCCGATAAAGAATCAAACTTGTTTAAATGTTCCAGCTATTCTCTATTTCCTTGAAAAGGGTGCTCAACCTACAAGAACTGTTTATGATATTTTAAGGAAGGCAGAATTCTTTAAAGAAAAAGAAGGAACTTTGAGTTAATTGAAGAACTAAATGAATAAAAAAGTAGGAGAGGATCACTAGTATCCCTCGTTGTCTAATTATTTAGACACAATTTGCCTCTTTCTTAGTCCTATTTTTGACTGGATTTATGTCGTGCCAATCCAACATAAGCCCTTATTTTATTTACTTTTTCTATCTAATTTGTTTTCTTACCATTGTATTTCCATTGACAAAGGTCTATTGAACAAATAGAATTTGTAGATAGATAGGTCTCTTTATCCTCACTCCATATTAGGTTTTTCTGTCTACACTTCGCTCAAATGATAAGGTTGTCCCTCTTGCATGTACTCTCATACAAGATTTATTTATATAAAGAAATATAAATTGCTAAAAAAATGACAATTTTGCTATCGTGATTGGGGCCGCTCCTTTTTTAACCTTAGTGAAATTTAGCCGGACCTGTTCATTTTGGCATTTGAGTGTTTTTAATGGGCGATAAAATCTTTCTTTTAATGTTTTGCTAGTTCAATGTTTTGACAGGAGCGTGCGGTGTAATTCCATTGATTTTTGGGTTTCGATCGTATCTAAGATCCTATTTTATCTGGGTTGCTAACTCAATGGTAGAGTACTCGGCTTTTAAGTGCGACTATGATCTTTTACACATTTGGATGAAGCAACAAATTCGTCCAGACTCTTGGTAGAGTCTAGAAGACCACGACTGATCCTCAAGGGTAATGAATGGAAAAAATAGCATGTCGTAATAAAATCAATTTCTTATTTTTGATTTTTGGAATGGAATAAAAAATTCCTATTTTCTGGGTCTAGTGAATAAATGGATAGAGCCTGGCTCCAATTCTGGTAAAATAAAAAGCAACGAGCTTAACTTCTTAATTGAAATGATTCCCCGATCTAATTAGACGTTAAAAATAGATTAGTGCCTGATGCGGGGAAAGGTTGGGTTTTCCTATGAACGGACCCTTTATTTTTTCTTTTTTTTTTTTTTTAGAAATCCTAATTATTCTTGATTATAGATTGAAAAGGGATGTTATGGATTGAATGTGTAAAAGAAGCAGTATATTGATAAAGAGACTGGATTCCAAAGTCAAAAGAGCGATTGGCCTGCAAAAATAAAAGATTTGTTCTCTTTTGTAATTAGAACAAACATAAACTAATTGGATAGAAAAGGAAAAGATCTGTGGATTAGATTCCTTTTCTTTCCAGGGTTTGTATTAAAAAATGCAACACCCTGTTTTGACCATATTGCACTATGTATCATCATTTGAGAAACCGAGAAATGCTTCTTCTTTCTGATTCAAGTAGAAATACAAATGGAAAAATTGGAAGGGTATTCAGAAAAACAGAAATCTCGTCAACAATACTTCGTTTACCCACTTCTCTTTCAGGAGTATATTTATGCATTTGCCCATGATTATGGATTAAAAGGTTCCGAACCTGTGGAAATTGTTAGTTGTAATAACAAGAAATTTAGTTCACTACTTGTGAAACGTTTAATTATTCGAATGTATCAGCAGAATTTTTGGATTAACTCGGTTAATCATCCTAACCAAGATCGATTGTTGGATTACAACAATTTTTTTTATTCTGAGTTTTATTCTCAGATTCTATCTGAGGGGTTTGCGATCGTTGTAGAAATCCCATTCTCGCTACGAGAATTATCTTGTCCGAAAGAAAAAGAAACACCAAAGTTTCAGAATTTACGATCTATTCATTCAATATTTCCCTTTTTAGAAGACAAATTTTTGCATTTACATTATCTATCACATATAGAAATACCCTATCCTATCCATTTTGAAATCTTGGTTCAACTCCTTCAATACCGGATCAAAGATGTTCCATCTTTGCATTTATTGCGATTCTTTCTCAACTACTATTCGAATTGGAATAGTCTTATTACTTCAATGAAATCGATTTTTCTTTTGAAAAAAGAAAATAAAAGACTATTTCGATTCCTATATAACTCTTATGTATCAGAATATGAATTTTTCTTGTTGTTTCTTCGTAAACAATCTTCTTGCTTACCATTAACATCTTCTGG